TAGCAATAAGAGTTTATTTAATGGATTTTGATCTTTATTATTTAGCAAAAAGGGGTATTTTTAAATGGTTTTTAATCTTAATTTTAAATTTTTTAACTTTTTTTTTATGCATTTAGTATGCACACTAAATTCACTGGGTTACGAACTAAAATTAATGATAGATTTTATTTAAGTTATGGTAAAATTTGTATATTATGTTACTTGAAGTTGTAAAATTATTAATAAATTACATTATTATGTATAATTGTAAATTAATTAAAAACTTTCCGGATTTCGTGATTTCGTATTTTGGACACTGATTTTGCGTTTTTGGCCTAGTTTTTTTCGATTTTTCCTCATTTTATAATAAATAATTTATATTTATATAATTATATATATATCTATAAGTATTATAAATCTAGAAAGAGCAATATTTATTAATCAATATGGACTATAATAAGTTATTTGCCCTATATAACTGTTAAAATATATGAATCCTAAAGTATAGAGAGGTATTTAATAATAATATATTTAATGTATATAAACCTCTTTTATTAATATACATATTACTTATATCATTAAATATAAATATATAGGAACTAATGTTCCATATATTATTACAATTAAATATATATATATATATAGATAATTATATTAATATAAATTATTTATTATAGATTAACTAATGATTTTTCATTATATTATATTAGTATAATCTAATTATATATAAGTGGATATAAATTATCAATAAATGAATATATAAATAAAATTTCATCTTAAAATAATAAATTAATTTAAATAGTAATATTAAAGAGATTAATATATATAAATATAAAATTTATTGATTAAATCATCATCTATTATATAAAATTTTATAGATATATTATATGATTATAAGTTAAGATAAATATATACATATATTTATATCAATAATTTTATAATAGATATAATTAATTAAATTAAAATATTGTTTAATGATGGGGGTATTGTTGGTAAGTAATATTATTGATATAAAGTTATCTAGTTATTGTAGTAATGATTATATTTAATTAAATTATAGTTAATAGTATTTTTTACTTGAAGTTGTAAAATTATTAATAAATTACATTATTATGTATAATTGTAAATTAATTAAAAACTTTCCACGGATATTGAGATATTATAATATCATAAAAATGTAATTCAACCCATTATTGTATTTAAGTTGGGTAAGAAGATATTGTTGGTGGAAACTAAAATTAATATAATTGGTGGAATATATTTTGTATAAATATTATGTCTTAGGAGGAAAATCTATTAATATTAGGGATTAATAGCTCTTGAAAGTTGTTTAACGTACCAGGGTACCTTATTGTATATACGGATATTGAGATATTATAATATCATAAAAATGTAATTCAACCCATTATTGTATTTAAGTTGGGTAAGAAAGAGTTTTATTCTTGCTAAAATATTTATTGTGAGAAAGTGTTATATGCATATTATTAAATTTATAAATTCTAAATGGAATTATTATAATAGGTTATTTGCAGTAATTAATATTATTAATTTAAGAAATTTTGAATTAGTTATTTTCATTAAATATTGATTAAATATGTGCCAGCAATCGCGGTTAAACATAGAATATTAGTAAATATTATTAGTTATTTAGTTTTTATAATTTATATAATTTATTTTGAATATTTTTGGGTGAAATTTAATTTTTAATAAGGAATTATAATTTTTATATAAGAGGCTATAAAATCTAATTATTTAAACTAGGATTAGATACCCTATTATTTTGGACGTAAATTTGTAACTTGAGTAGTATTAGTTATGGTCTTGAAACTTAAAGAATTTGGCGGTATCTTAGTCTATTTAGAGGAATCTGTCCCGTTATCGATAATCCACGTTGGACCTTGCTTAATTTATTAGTATGTATACCGCCGTTTATTTGAAAATCTTGTTAGGGATAATTTTCTTAATATTTTAATTTATAATATTTCAGGTCAAGGTGCAGTTAATAATTAAGAGGAGATGGATTACAATATATTTCTATATACGGAATATAAATTGAAATAATTTTTATGAAGGTGGATTTAATAGTAATTTTGATAAGATTATTAAGGTGATTTTAGCTCTAGGATGTGTACACATCGCCCGTCACTCTCGTTAATTAAGATGAGATAAGTCGTAACAAAGTAGGTGTACCGGAAGGTGTAGCTGGAATGATCAAATTATCTTTAAGTTAAGAATTTCATTTACACTGAAGTTTATACTGTGCAATTCAGTATAATTTGATAAAATTTATTTACTATTATTAATATTTTTTTATATATATATTGTATATAAATCATTTTACTGTTGTTGTATTTGTTAGAAATTTAATTAATATAAGTTATTTTTTATTAGTACTGTGAAGGAAGAGAAGGGAAAGTTTTTAATAATGTTATTATATTGTAAGTTGAACTTATTTTTTGTACCTTGTGTATCAGAGTTTATTAATAAATAGTTATTGATATTAATTTTCTCGATTTCTTTAGAGTTAATAAATTATTTTATTTATTGTGGAATAAATATTAATAATAATTTGTTGGTAATGAAATGTTATTCGTTAATGAGGATATCTAGTTTATTAGGAAATAAATTTAATTTAGATTTTTTCTTTAATACTTTTTATATAAAAATTAATTTTAGTTGGAATTATTAATAAAAGGGATAAGCTTTTTATTAAATATTTATAAGATAGAAGTTGATTAAGTTTTATGGGTTTTAAAATAACTATTATCATAAGTATATTAAAATTTTATTTATTTATGGATTAATTTTTTTTTCTTTAAAATTTTACTAATATATTTTAATTAATAAATAATTAATTATAATTATGATAAAATTAGTATATAAAAATTGATTTAATTTTATTTTTGTTAATTAATTTTGAGGAATTAGGCAAAATTATTGTTCGCTTGTTTATCAAAAACATCTCTTCTTGATTTTGAAATAAGAAGTATAACCTGCCCACTGATTTTATTTAATGGCCGCGGTATATTGACCGTGCAAAGGTAGCATAATCATTAGTCTTTTAATTAAAGGCTGGAATGAATGGTTGGACGAAATAATAACTATCTTTTAATTATAAATTAGAATTTAATCTTTAAGTTAAAAAGCTTAAATATTTTTTTGGGACGAGAAGACCCTATAGAGTTTATATACTTATTTTAATTTATTTAAGTTTGTTAATTAGTGAATTAATTAAAGTATTTTATTGGGGTGATGGAAAGATATATATAACTCTTTTTATAATTTATTTATTTATTTATATTTTTGTTGATCCATGATTGATGATTATAAGACTAAATTACCTTAGGGATAACAGCGTAATCTTTTTTAAGAGTTCATATCGACATAAAGGGTTGCGACCTCGATGTTGGATTAAGATTATTTTTAGGTGTAGAAGCTTGAAAGTTAGGTCTGTTCGACCTTTAAATTCTTACATGATCTGAGTTCAAACCGGCGTGAGCCAGGTTGGTTTCTATCTAATAGAAATTAAAATATTTTAGTACGAAAGGACCAAATATTTAAAATAATTTTTATTTATTTATGAATATTATTAAACTATTTTGGCAGAAAAGTGTAATAGATTTAGAATCTATAAATGTAATTGGTGTTACAAATAGTATTGGAAATTATAACAATATTTTTGGTTAGATTAATTTTATTAATTTGTGTAATAGTTGGTGTTGCTTTCCTAACTTTATTGGAACGAAGGGTTTTGGGTTATATTCATATTCGTAAAGGCCCAAATAAGGTTGGATTTGTAGGAATTTTACAACCTTTTAGTGATGCAATTAAATTATTTACTAGGGAACAAACCTTCCCTTTGGTCTCTAATTATATTTCTTATTATTTTGCTCCTATTTTTAGTTTATTCCTTTCATTATTAATTTGGATAATTATTCCTTATCTAAGAGGATTATATTCTTTTGAATTAGGCTTGTTATTTTTTTTAGCTTGTACAAGTTTAGGAGTTTACACTGTTATAATTGCAGGTTGATCATCGAATTCTAATTATTCTTTATTAGGAGGACTACGAGCTGTTGCTCAGACAATTTCTTATGAGGTAAGATTGGCCTTAATTTTATTATCTTTTGTTTTTTTAATTGGTAGTTATAATTTAATTAATTTTTATTATTATCAGAATTATCTATGATTAATTTTTATAACCTTACCATTATCTTTAATTTGGTTTACTTCTTGTTTGGCAGAGACTAATCGTACTCCATTTGATTTTGCTGAGGGTGAATCAGAATTGGTTTCTGGATTTAATGTTGAGTATAGAAGTGGGGGATTTGCTTTAATTTTTTTGGCTGAATATGCTAGAATTTTATTTATAAGAATATTATTTTGTGTAATTTTTTTAGGTAATGATATTAATACAATATTATTTTTTTTGAAATTGAGATTGATTTCTTTTTTATTTATTTGGGTTCGTGGAACTTTCCCTCGTTTTCGTTATGATAGGTTAATATATCTTGCTTGAAAAAGTTTTTTACCTTTATCATTAAATTATTTACTTTTTTTTCTTGGATTTAAGATTTTTTTGTTTTCCTTTTTACTTTAGTGTATATAATTAAGTAGTAATAAGTTAATAGAGGAATTAAACCTCTTTTTTATGATTTCAAATCATAATACTTTAATAAGTTATTAACTTATTTAATAAGATTATCCCATAATTTTGTTATGGGTGGTGTAATAATATAATATAAAAAATAAATGATTGTTAATAGTTGACCTGTAATAATGTAAGGATCTTCAACTGGGCATGCTCCAATTCAGGTGAGTAATATTACTGTATTTACTATAACTCAAAATAAAATTTGATTGATAGGGTAAAATTGTATTCCTCGAAAATTTGAATTGTATAAAGGTATAATAAATAGAATAGCAATTGATATTGCTAATGCAATTACTCCTCCTAATTTATTAGGAATAGATCGTAAAATGGCATAAGCAAATAGAAAGTATCATTCAGGTTGAATATGAATGGGTGTTACAAGTGGATTTGCTGGTGTAAAGTTGTCTGGATCTCCTAAAATGTAAGGTTCCTTTAAAGTTAAAATTGTTAATAGTATAATTAAAATAATAAATCCAAATGAATCTTTAATTGAAAAATATGGATGGAAGGGAATTTTATCAATATTTCTATTTAATCCTATAGGATTATTTGATCCAGTTTGATGGAGGAATAAAAGGTGAATTATTACTATTGCTACAATAATAAATGGTAGAAGGAAATGAAATGTAAAAAATCGATTAAGTGTAGCATTGTCAACAGCAAATCCTCCTCAGACTCATTGTACTAAATCAATTCCAATATATGGAATTGCTGATAATAAGTTAGTAATTACGGTTGCTCCTCAAAATGATATCTGTCCTCACGGTAATACGTAACCTACAAATGCTGTAGCTATAGTTAAGAATAAAATTAATACTCCTACTGATCAGGTAGTAATAAATTTAAATGATCCATAATATATTCCTCGTCCAATATGAAGATAGATACAAACAAAAAATATTGATGCTCCATTAGCATGTAATGTTCGTAATAATCATCCATAATTTACATCTCGACAAATATGATTAACTCTAAAGAATGCTAATTCAATATTGGGACAGTAATGTATAGCTAAGAAGATACCTGTAATAATTTGTAATCCTAAACATAGTCCTAGTAGTGATCCAAAATTTCATCATCTTCTAATATTGGAAGGTGAAGGTAAGTCAATTATTGCATTATTAATAATTTTAAGTAGTGGATGATTAATTCGTATAGGTTTATTCATTAGTTATGTTGTCGAAGAGGACCTTTAAAGATATTAGTAATTTTAACTACTGCAATTAATGTTAAAAATAAATATAAAGCTAAAATGATGGTAATAATTCTTGTAGGTTGATTATATAATTTTATTAGTGGTAATGATGTGGAATTATTAATAATTAGGAAACTTAAAGTTTCTTGATTAATAAAATTTGGAATAATAAATTTATATAAAGATAAAAATATAGGTAAGGTAATGATTGAAAATAATAAGATTTTAGTAGATATAATAAATATTTCATTTGATGCTAATCTGGTAATATAAATAAATAATACTAATATTCCTCCAAGGAAAATTAGGAATAATACGTATGAAAATCAAAAAGATTGCGTTAATATTCCTGTAATAATTGAGATAAAAGTTGTTTGTATTAATAAGATTAATCCTATAGCTAGTGGATGATTTATTTGTGTAAAAATTATTCTTAGTACTGTTCTAAAGGTTAAAAAAACTATTTTAATATCAGGGAATAATTTAAATAAAATACTAATTTTGGGGATTAATAATGAGGAATAATCTTCTTCTCTGAAGTTTTAAAAGGTGTACTTATTTTTGGTTTACAAGACCAATATTTTATTTAAATTATTAAAACTATTAATGATAATATTTATTTATATTTCTATTTGTTTTTTTTGTGGTATTTGAGTATTTTCTTCTAATCGAAAACATTTATTGGCTACATTATTGAGTTTAGAATTTATTGTTTTAGTATTATACACTATTTTATATAATTATTTAAGATTTTTTAATTATGAACTTTATTTTAGAATAGTTTTTTTGACTTTTTCAGTTTGTGAAGGGGCTTTAGGGTTATCGATTTTAGTATCAATAATTCGTAGATATGGTAATGATTTTTTTAATGCTTATAGAATATTACAATGTTAAAATATTTAATTTTCTTATTATTTTTAATCCCTTTATGTTTTAGGAAAAATTATTGATGGATTGTCCAATCTTTAATATTTTTTCTTTCTTTTTTATTTATATTCATATTTCCTTATTTTTTTTGTTGAGGGGAAATTAGTTATATATTTGGTTGTGATTATATTTCATATGGATTAATTTTGTTGAGAATATGAATTTGTGTATTGATAATTACTGCTAGAGAATCAATTTATCGTAATAATTATTTTGCTAATTTTTTTTTACTTATAATTATTTTACTATTATTAATATTATTTTGTACCTTTGGTAGTATAAATTTATTCTCTTTTTATTTGTTTTTTGAAAGAAGACTAATTCCAACATTATTTTTAATTTTGGGCTGAGGATACCAACCTGAACGTTTACAGGCTGGAATTTATTTATTATTTTATACTCTACTAGCTTCATTACCTTTATTAGTTGGTATTATATATTTATATGAAGATAATTATTTAAGTTTTTCTTTAATAAGTATAAATTATATGAGAGTTTATTTTTATTTAGGAATAATTATTGCTTTTTTAGTTAAGATGCCTATATTTATAGTACATTTATGATTACCTAAAGCTCATGTTGAAGCTCCAGTAAGAGGTTCAATAATTTTAGCAGGAATTTTGTTAAAGTTAGGTGGTTATGGATTATTACGTATTTATAATGTATTAATATTTTTGGGAGTTAGATATAATTATATTTGAATTTCTATTAGATTAGTTGGTGGAACTTTAGTTAGTTTAATTTGTATACGTCAGACCGATTTAAAATCTTTAATTGCATATTCATCAGTAGCTCATATAGGTATTGTAATTGGGGGATTAATAACATTAATGTATTGAGGATTCTGTGGTTCTTACACTTTAATAATTGCACATGGATTATGTTCTTCTGGTTTATTTTGCTTAACAAATATTACATATGAACGGATGGGAAGACGAAGATTGTTAATTAATAAAGGTATAATAAATTTTATACCAAGAATGGCATTATGATGATTTTTGTTGAGTTCATGTAATATATCTGCTCCTCCTTCAATTAATTTATTAGGAGAAATTAATCTGTTAAATAGTTTAATTAGATGATCTTTGTTAACTATATTAATACTTATTTTTTTATCTTTCTTTAGAGCTGCGTATACGTTATATATATTTTCATATAGACAACATGGACAAATTTATTCTGGTTTATTTTCTTGTTCATTAGGTTATAGTCGTGAATATTTATTATTATTTCTTCATTGATTTCCTTTAAATTTATTAATTTTGAAGGGTGAATATTTAGTTCTTTGATTATAGCTTAAGTAGTTTAAATTAAAATATTAATTTGTGATGTTAATGATATATAACTATATCTTAAGCTATGAAGTTTATATCAATTTGTTTTATTAGTTTTTTCTTTCTTTTTTTTTTAAGATTATTATTATTTATAATAGGATTTTATTTTATTATAAATGAATTAGTATATTTTATTGAATGAGAAATTGTAATAATTAATTCAAGTAGAATTGTTATAACTTTTTTATTTGATTGAATATCTTTAATTTTTATAAGATTTGTATTTTTTATTTCTTCTTTAGTAATTTTATATAGTGATGATTATATATGTGGTGATTATACAATTGATCGTTTTATTTATTTGGTGTTATTATTTGTAATATCAATAATATTTTTAATTATTAGTCCTAATATAATTAGTATTCTTTTAGGTTGGGATGGATTAGGATTGATTTCTTATTGTTTAGTAATTTATTATCAGAATGTAAAATCTTATAATGCTGGTATATTAACAGCTCTTTCTAATCGTGTTGGTGATGTGGCTTTATTAATAGTAATTGCATGAATATTAAATTTTGGTAGATGGAATTATATTTATTATTTGGATTGTATAAAAGGTAGAATTGAGATGGAAGTTATTACTGTATTAGTAGTTTTAGCTGCTATAACTAAAAGTGCTCAAATTCCTTTCTCTTCATGATTACCAGCAGCTATAGCTGCTCCAACTCCTGTCTCTGCATTAGTACACTCTTCAACACTAGTGACCGCTGGTGTATATTTATTAATTCGATTTAGAACTTCTTTTAGAAGTTCTTTAAATTTATTGCTTTTATTTATTTCTGGTTTAACAATATTTATAGCTGGATTAGGAGCTAATTTTGAATTTGATTTAAAAAAAATTATTGCTCTTTCTACTTTAAGCCAGCTGGGCTTAATAATAAGAATTCTATCAATAGGTTACGCGGAATTAGCATTTTTTCATTTATTAACACATGCATTATTTAAGGCCCTTTTATTTATATGTGCTGGTGTACTTATTCATTCTATAAAAGATTCTCAAGATATTCGTTTTATAGGTAATTTATCTTTTCAGATACCTTTAACTTCTTCCTGTTTAATAATTTCAAATTTTGCTTTATGTGGAATACCATTTTTGGCAGGATTTTATTCTAAGGATTTAATTTTGGAAATAGTTTCTATAAGTTATTTGAATACTTTTGGTTTTTTTTTATTTTATTTTTCTACTGGTTTAACAGTATGTTACTCATTTCGTTTATTTTATTATACTTTATGTGGTGATTTTAATTTAACTACCTTTTATCATATAGGGGAGGAAAATAAGAATATAATTGTTGGGATGTTAGGATTACTAATTATAGTAATTTTAGGGGGGAGAATGTTAAGATGATTAATTTTTCCTACTCCTTCTTCAATTTATTTACCTTTATATTTGAAATTATTAGTAATTATTACTAGAATTTTAGGTGGTTGATTAGGTTATGAGTTGGCTAAATCTGGGGTAGGAAATTCCTTAATATCTTTAAGTATTATTAATATAGTGATGTTTTTGGGATCAATATGATATATACCTTATTTATCAACTTATGGAGTTTCTTATAAGCCCTTAACCTTGGGATATACTTCATTAAAATCATTTGATGGTGGATGAAATGAATATTTTGGTGGTCAGGGTTTATACTTATTATTTATAAAATTAAGTAAGATTAATCAATGATGACAGTTTAATAATTTAAAATTATTTTTAATATTTTTTGTAATATGATTTATTATAATTATGTTTATATTGTATTTATAAAATTTGAATAGCTTATTATTAGAGCATAACATTGAAGATGTTAAGGTGGCTAGTAGTCTTTAAATAAATTAATTAATTTTATGATTAATAATAATATTTTTACAGTGAAAATGTAATGTTTTTCATAAACTACATAAATGGTTATTAGAAGAATAAATGGAATTTAACCACTAAAGTGATAAGTTAGCAGCTTTCACTTGATCATCATACTTCCTTAACTGGAAAATATTATTCAATTATATTATTAACAGTAATATACCTCTATTTTGGTTTCAGTTAAAGAATAAGGATAATTTAATATCATTTGGTTAGGTCGAAACTAACTGCATAAATTGCTTCATATTCAAGATAAACTGTATTATACAGTACTTTTTGAATGCAAATCAAATGTTATAATTAACTATTATCCCTATGAAGCTCATTCAAGTGAACCTTGACTTCATTCATGATATAGTCCAATCAAAAGAATAGTTAAAAAGATTGATCTAATAATAAATCACGATTTAATGTTAGATGATAATATAATAATTGTTATTGGTAGTAATAAAGCAATTTCTACATCGAAAATGAGAAAAATTACTGCAATTAAAAAGAATCGTAATGAAAAAGGTAATCGTGCAGATCTTTTGGGATCAAACCCACACTCAAAAGGTGAACTTTTTTCTCGGTCTTCAATAGATTTTTTTGATAAAATTCTGGCTAGAAGTATAATAATTCTTGAGAGGATTAAAATAAATAAAATTATTATAATTATAGTATAAATTATTTATCTTGTTTAAAACAAACTTTTTGATTGGAAGTCAAATATACTAATATATTAGATAAATAATTAATAATTATCTTCCTCATCAGTAAATAGAAATATACAAAAATAGTCATACTACATCAACAAAGTGTCAATATCAAGCAGCGGCTTCAAATCCAAAATGGTGATTAGATGAAAAATGAAGATATAAATGTCGTAATAAACAAATTAATAAAAATGTTGTTCCAATAATTACATGAAGTCCATGGAATCCAGTAGCTACAAAGAATGTTGAACCATAAACTGAGTCAGCAATTGTAAAAGGGGCTTCAAAATATTCATATGCTTGAAGGACTGTAAAGTAAAGTCCTAAAATTACGGTTAGGAATAGTCCTTGTAAAGCTTGATTATAATTATTTTCAAGTAATCCATGATGTGTTCAAGTTACTGTAACTCCTGAAGATAATAGAATAGCTGTATTTAATAATGGAATTTGTAATGGGTTAAATGGTTCAATTCCTATAGGAGGTCATAATGATCCAATTTCGATAGTTGGTGAAAGTCTACTATGAAAGAATGCTCAGAAGAATGAAATAAAGAAGAATACTTCAGAAATAATAAAAAGAATTATTCCTCATCGTAACCCTTTAGTAACAATTTTAGTATGAAGACCTTGATAGGTTCCTTCTCGAACAATATCTCGTCACCATTGAATTATTGTAAGGATTATAATTATTATTCCAATAAGTATTAATTGATTATTGTATATATGAAATCACTTAATTAAACCTGTTATTATAATTAAGGCTCCTAAGGCCCCTGTTAGGGGTCAAGGACTTTTATTAACTAAATGAAAAGGATGATTTCTATGTCTTGTCATTAATTCACTTCTCTAGAATATAATGTTCTTAATACTGCAAAAACGTAAGATTGAATAATAGCTACTGCAGATTCAAGAATTAATAATGCAATTTGTGTAAAAATTAAAATAGTTAATAATGAAGTAGATAGGGAGGGTCCTGTATTTCCTAATAATGTTATTAATAAGTGACCTGCAATTATATTAGCGGCTAATCGTACTGCTAATGTTCCTGGTCGGATTATATTTCTAATAGTTTCAATACAAACTATAAATGGTATAAGGACTGGTGGGGTACCTTGTGGTACAAGATGTGCGAATATATGTTGGGAATTGTTAATTCATCCAAAAATTATAAATCTAAGTCATAAAGGTAAAGCTAAGGATAATGTTATTGTTAAATGTCTTGTACTTGTAAATACGTAGGGGAATAATCCTAAAAAGTTGTTAAACATAATGATCGAAAATAATGAAATAAAAATAAAGGTTCTTCCTTTATTAATATTTTTATAACCAATTAATGTTTTAAATTCTTTATGAAGACTTAATATGATTATATTTCATAAAATGAAATGACGAGAAGGAATTAATCATATAGAGTATGGAATTAAAAGTAGTCCTAGTATGGTACTAATTCAATTCAATGATAAATTATAAAATCTTGTTGATGGATCAAAAACTGAAAATAAATTTGTTATCATTTTCAATTTAATGTTTTTGGACTTAGTATTTTTTTTCTAAAAGAAGGTTTTGGAATAAATGAATAATAATTAATAATAGAGAAAATTAATAGTATAATAATAAAGAATAAATATAAAGTTAATCATCTTAATGGTATTATTTGAGGTATTGAAGAATATCATAATCTATTTGATAATTTTAGTTTGACATTCTAATGTTATAGTTTAACTAATTCTTCTCATCAGAAGTAATTGCTAATTTACTATATTTTGGTTTAAGAGACCATTACTTGCTTTCAGTCATCTGATGATTATTCATTTATATTTAAAATTCAATTAATAAATTTATTAGTAGAAATTCTTTCAATAACAATAGGTATAAATCTATGATTTGCACCACAAATTTCTGAACATTGACCATAAAATAAACCGGGTCGTCTAATAAGAAATCTGGTTTGGTTTAATCGTCCTGGTGTTGCATCTGCTTTAATTCCAAGACTAGGGACAGTTCAAGAATGTAAAACGTCTGTAGCTGTAATAATAATACGAATAAAAGTATTTATAGGTAAGGCAGCTCGATTATCAACATCTAATAATCGAAAATTATCCATATTTATTTCATTAATTGGGATTATATATGAATCAAATTCAACTTTTAAAAAGTCTGAATATTCATAACTTCAGTATCATTGATGACCAATTGTTTTTAAGGTAACTACAGGATTATTAATTTCATCTATTAAATATAAAAGGCGTAATGAGGGGATAGCAATAAAAATTAAAATAATAGCTGGAGCAATTGTTCATGCTACTTCAATTAATTGTCCTTCAAGTAAGAATCGATTAGTAAATGAATTATTAGTTAATATAATCATTATATAAATTACAACTGTTAAAATTATTACAATAATTATTAGTGTATGATCATGAAAGTAAATTAATTGTTCTATAATGGGGGATGCTCTATCTTGCAAATTTATATTGGCTCATGTTGTCATTTATTTCTAATAAAAGAAATAGTCTTTATACATGGAGCTTAAATCCATTGCACTTATCTGCCATACTAGAAATATAAACTAATATATAATTGTGGGTAATTCTGAATATCTATGTTCTGCAGGAGGGGTATTTTGGAATCATTCAATTGAATTACTTGTTTGAGTCGGGAATAATATTTGTCGGTTAGTAGACATACTTTCTCATATAATAAAAATAAATATAACCACTCCTACAAATGAAATTATTGAACCGATTGATGAAACTACATTTCAGGTTGTGTAAGCATCTGGATAATCAGAATAACGTCGTGGTATTCCTGCTAAACCAAGAAAATGTTGTGGAAAAAAAGTTATATTTACTCCTAAAAATATAATTATAAATTGAATTTTCAATCATTTAGGATTTATTGAAAGTCCAGTAAATAATGGATATCATTGAATAAATCCAGCTATAATTGCAAATACTGCTCCTATGGATAAAACGTAATGAAAGTGGGCTACTACATAATACGTATCATGTAAAACAATATCAATAGATGAATTAGCAAGTACAACTCCGGTTAATCCTCCAACTGTAAATAGGAAAACAAATCCTAATGATCATAAACAGGGTGCTCTATAAGTTAATTGTGAGCCATAAACTGTAGTTAATCATCTAAAAATTTTAATACCTGTAGGTACCGCAATAATTATAGTTGCTGAAGTGAAATAGGCTCGTGTGTCAACATCTATACCCACTGTAAATATATGATGAGCTCAAACAACAAATCCTAATAATCCAATAGCTAATATAGCAAAAATTATACCTAAGTTACCAAATGCTTCCTTTTTTCCTCTTTCATGACAAATGATATGGGAAATTATTCCAAATCCTGGTAGAATTAAAATATAGACTTCTGGATGACCAAAAAATCAAAATAAATGTTGATATAAAATTGGATCTCCTCCCCCTGCAGGGTCAAAGAAGGAGGTATTTAAATTACGATCAGTAAGTAGTATGGTGATAGCTCCTGCAAGGACGGGTAAAGATAATAATAGAAGTAATGCTGTAATACCTACAGCCCAGACAAATAGTGGAATTCGTTCAGGTTTTATATTAACAGGTTTTATATTAATAATGGTTGAAATAAAATTAACTGCACCTAAAATTGATGAAACACCTGCTAGATGAAGGGAGAAGATAGCTAAATCTACAGAAGCTCCTGCATGAGCAATACTTCTGGCTAAAGGAGGATAAACTGTTCATCCTGTTCCTGCACCTCTCTCTACTATACTTCTAGCTAGTAAAAGGGTCAAAGAAGGAGGTAGTAATCAAAATCTCATATTATTTATTCGGGGAAATGCTATATCAGGAGCTCCTAATATTAATGGGACTAACCAATTTCCGAATCCACCAATCAAAATTGGTATAACTATAAAGAAAATTATGATGAAGGCATGAGCAGTAACAATAACATTATAAATTTGATCATCTCCAATTAATGAACCAGGTTGATTTAACTCAGCTCGAATTAACATACTTAAAGAAGTTCCTATTATTCCTGCTCATGCTCCAAAAATAAAATATAAAGTTCCAATATCCTTATGATTAGTTGAGAATAATCATCGTTTCAATTTTTAGTAGAATGGCTGAGATTAAAGGTGAAAGATTGTAAATCTTTTAAGGAGGTTAAAACTCTTCTACTATAAGAAAAGCTTTATATTCATAGAAAAAATGATTGTAGAATGCAATTCTATAGGTGTAGAAGACTACTAAGGCTTAAAGAAACCTCTTTATTTATAGCTTTGAAGGATATTAGTTTTTTTTAACTTAAAGCCTTTTAAAAAGGTTTAATAAAGGTTTATAAAAGTAGTAGAAATAACAAGTCCTACTAATGAAATAGTTACTAGTACAAAAGAGGGAATTATAATCTTTACATTTTCATTATTTTTATAATTTCAAGATGGTTCAGCATTTAAAATGATGAATGCTGAATATGTAATTCGCAAATAATAGTAAAGTGTAACTAAAGATAAAACAACTATAATTGAGATGATCACTATGGATCAATTTATTATTATAGATTGAATAATTATTCATTTTGGTATAAATCCTAAGAATGGGGGTAATCCTCCTAAAGATAATAGTGACGAAAATAGAAGGAATTTTATAATTTTATTTTCGTTACTAATTAAATAGGTTTGATTTACAAACGAAATTTGTAAAGGATAAATAATAGTAATGATTGTTAAGGTTAATAAAGAATAAATTAGAAAGTAGAATATTCATATATTTTCACCTAAAATTATGGCTGTTAATATTCATCCTATATGGTTAATGGATGAATATGTTAAAATCTTTCGAATAGATGTTTGATTAAAACCACCAATAGCTCCAATTATGACTGATATTAAAATAATTGAGGTTAAAAATATGCTAAAATTAATTGTATAAGAAATTAACATTAATGGTGCAATTTTTTGTACAGTTATTAAAATAAAACAATTTCTTCATCTTAATCCTTCTATTACTCTTGGGAATCATCAGTGCATGGGGGCTGCACCTCTTTTTATCAATAAGGGGGTTGAAATTATGATTCTTGTTAAAGAAGAATTAGAAATTGTAAATATTCTTTCGATTAAGGATTTATTAATGATAATGAATATTAAAGAAGAAGAAGCTAAAGCTTGAATTAGAAAATATTTTAATGCAGCTTCTGTTGAAAATATATTATCATTATTTGACATTAGGGGAATAAATGATAATAAATTAACTTCTAATCCTATTCAGGCTCTGAATCAGGAATTAGATGAAATAGTAATTAATATTCCTCTAATTAAGGTTATTATAAATAGAATTTTAGAAGAATTGAAAGACACTAGAGAAGAGAGATTTCCTCTATTAATGGGGTATGAACCCATTAGCTTATGCTTAGCTTACTTTTCTTAAGTAATACATTTTGGTGTATGATGCACATAAATTTTTGAAGTTTATGGTAATAGTTTAATTCTATTAAATGTAAATTTAGTGGTGGTAATAAATTACATTATTTATCCTATCACGATAACCCTTTTTATCAGGCACAATCACT